CAAAACAAACGCGCTACCAAACTGCGCTACATCCCTTTCAATTGGTCTACAGTGTCATTGTAGAGAATCCCTGCCTTGTTTTCCACATCTTTATTTCCTACATTGATATACACAAACTCTCTTATCATTTCTTCCTTCTTCCTTTTGGTCTCATATATCATATAACAAACATATAATATGGTAAAAGACTTATATAAAGTATGAAATAAATATGAAATCTACCACAAAAAATTAATATTTTTTAGGAATTTAAGGCGGAAATGGACGTATTTTTTTCTTTAAATAAATATCTATTTTGTACATTTCAATTTGAATTAGGAACTCCGCGTACAAGTGGTAAGTCATTAACTACATATACACATACGGTCATATATGTATTACCATTAGGTATTACAAATTACAATAAAATTACAATAACGAATACAGAAAGAGGAGTTTTTAAAATGCGAGATCTAAAAACATATCTCTCCGTGGCACCGGTAGTAAGTACTCTATGGTTCGGGTCTTTAGCAGGTTTATTGATAGAGATCAATCGTTTTTTTCCGGATGCGTTGATATTCCCCTTTTTTTCATTCTAGCTATTGATATGGGAAGGGGGAAGAAGATTAGAGATACAATCAAATATCTGTAACTAATCCCTACCCCTCCCTCCTTTTTTTCTTTGTTTTTTCTTTTTTTACTTAATTCTTTCTAAAAAAAAAAAAAACAAAGAAAAAGCGGTTTCACCCTCAGTGAAACTATGAACTCGGGCTCAGGCTCAAATTAAATTAATAATAGAACGGAAATGCGGTGGTTGGGGCAACAATATCATACAAGATACTTAACTTAAAATGAAATACTGGACGGCAATTAAAAATTATAAATATAGTTAGAAATCATTATATTACTTATTATTTATTACTATATTGATTGCAACAAAATATTTATTTCATAATTTTATTTCGAGTTACCTGCTTCTATTTTTGTGTCCTTTCTTCTTCCTTGCTTCGGGTCGGAAAATTAAAGAATTGAGTGAATCAAAAACCAAAGGAGGTTCATGGCTAAGGGTAAAGATGTCCGAGTAACGGTTATTTTGGAATGTACCAGTTGTGTTCGAAATCGTGTTAATAAGGAATCAATGGGCATTTCCAGATATATTACTCAAAAGAATCGACACAATACGCCTAGTCGATTGGAATTGAGAAAATTCTGTCCCTGTTGTTACAAACATACGATTCATGGGGAGATAAAGAAATAGATCGAACCGATCGCTCGTGTGTCAGTCTTCCAAGGAAGATGAAAAATTACATATTATATATAACAATATATATATATAATTTATTTTTTAATTTATTTAAATAGATTTAAATAGAAACAAATAAATATAAACAAACCAAATCCTATTTCGATCGGATCAAAGATGATATAGAATTAAGAAATAGGATTGGGATTTTCAGGATAAGGAATAAACAAACCATGGATAAATCCAAGCGAATCTTTCTTAAATCTAAGCGATCTTTTCGTAGGCGTTTGCCTCCGATCCAATCGGGGGATCGAATTGATTATAGAAACATGAGTTTAATTAGTCGATTTATTAGCGAACAAGGAAAAATATTATCTAGACGGGTGAATAGATTGACCTTAAAACAACAACGATTAATTACTATTGCTATAAAACAAGCTCGTATTTTATCTCCGTTACCTTTTCTTAATAATGAGAAACAATTTGAAAGAAGCGAGTCAACCGCTAGAGCTGCTGGTCTTAGAACCAGAAAAAAAATAGGTTGACTCTTCAATTGAATTGAATCAAAATAAAATTCCAATCCAAACTCAAATGCGGATTGACTTTTTTTTTTTTTGTTCGAAAAATCGTAAAATCGAAATGTCCTGTCGTAAGAAAAAAAATGGGAGAAGAGGAATAAATATTTTTTATTTAACGTCTTTCTTCATTTTGATGACTTTATCATATTTTATCATACTAATTTCTACTCTACCTTCCCAGAGTTCATTCTCCAGGGAACTCCATTTAAACTATTCCAACGGATTCCTTCCAATCTCTTTATTTTATGATCTCATTGGAAATCATATAAAGACAACTCTTATTTAATATAGCTATTTGTGCAAGTATTTTACGATTAAGAAGTAACTGTCTCTTGTACAGATTGTGTATAAATTTACTATAACTGAAGTATACTTTATTCTCGCGAATTACTGCATTTATCCGAGTGATCCACAACCGACGAAAATCTCTCTTTTGTCTACCTCTATCCCGATGAGCCGAAACCAAAGCTCTTATTTTCTGTTGAGTAATAGTACGAGTAAGTCTTGAATGAGCCCCTCGAAAGGTTGATGCAAATAAACGAATTTTTGTTCTACGTCTTCGAGCTATATACCCTCGTTTAATTCTGGTCATTGAATAAATGAAACTTTGATGAATAACTAATCGATTTCCTTTCTTTCAGTTATTCCCTTCCCGTATCCTAGTCTATTAATAACAAAACGGATTCTTCCAATGTATAAAATTTTAATTCCAATGGCTTTTGCTACTATAACCTTCCCGACCACGATTTTTTTTTTTTTTTTTCTAGGTGAAATGCCTAGAAAAAATTGTATTGATATTAGGTATCAAAAACACATAAAAGTAGTAAATATAAATGGATATAGTGGGTTCCATCGTTTCTATGGTTACTTCTTAAACGGTGAGGTCCTCTCTATACACCGGAGCCCTTCTTTCATTTAATCAATGTTATTGTTAACTTGTACAGTTCACACTCTTTGGCTCTACCCATAATTATCCAGTACGAGGTCTTTCACAATGAGATCTACTTATACAGTAACGGTATTTAATTATGAAGATTAGCTGAGTAGCTGACCCTGTTAGTCCGTTCTTGCAAGAGTAAGGCATAATTTTTCTGCTTTTTAAAATAGTATTTCCCCTGCTTAATGGATATCATTTGCTATCAATGGAGAATTCTTTCTCATCTTAAATTTAAAACGGAGTTGATTGGATTTGCACCAACGGAAACCATACATTTGATACCACAATAGAAGGATAGATCTTTTTTATTTTTAGATATTGAATGGAGTTCTTCCATTCTAGTCTATTCACTGGTACTGATCGTTGATACTGGATCAATTGTTTTCTTTCTTTTGTCCTAGCCCATGATCTGAACGAGTCGCACATACACCCTAGTACATGTTCCTCGTCGCTGAGGACATCCCCCAAGAGCGGGGGATTTCGTGACATTTCTGATTGGCTGTCTTGTGTTTCTAATAAGTTGTTTAATAGTTGGCATATTGAATCATATACATAATGGGCTGGTTTAGATCGATCTTAACCGGATGATTATGAATTATTTTATTTCTATATTAATAGATTAATGAATAGAATATTAAATCCGGTAAGAAGATAAAATCTCAAATCACCAATTCGTCTGAAATTTTTGTTATTTTTTCTTTTTTATTCAGTCGCTACAAGATCAACAATTCCATGAGCTTGGGCTTCTGTTGCTGACATAAAAACATCTCTTTCCATATCTTCGGATACAACCCATAAGGGTTTGCCTGTCCTTTGTACATAAACCCTTGTGATGGTTTCGCGCAGCTTCAAAAGTTCTTCCGCTTCCAAGATAAATTCTCCCGTCTGTGCCTCATAAAAAGAACTAGCAGGTTGATGGATCATTACCCTGATGATATAACATAATAAATGTTTATTCTATCTCGCATGATGATAAGGTGGAATAATAAAATATATAATTGAACAACCGTACAGGCATCTTTTACGCATTGCATACGGCTCTATAATGGAATTCGTTTTTACCTTACTTAAATATCAAATAAATTAAATATAGGGTCTATCAGACTCGGGTTGGTAAATGATCCAATAACCACCCTTCTTTTTGTTTTTGGAGTAGTTCAAAAATACTATGATGGCTCCGTTGCTTTATATATTTATTTCGTCTGTTATTTAGCAATCCCAAAGTTTCTTTTTTTTTTTTTTCAAATAAAAAAACAAGATTTTTTTTATTTTCATATTCTTTCATAACCTAAATATTGTTAAGAGCCTCCCGGCGTGAAAACAAAAAAGTTTGTGACGCTGAAATAGGCCTCCCGATAGATTAGATAAAATCGGAAATACCTTTTATCTCATACTACTCTTTCGATACATAATTTAAGGGTTAAAAAAATTTATCATATCGAATTCGAAGTGCCATGCTATTATTACTTAATATTCATATTTCATATAGCGCGAAGGCATAGTCTTCTTTTTTCTCTCAAATCAAATAAAAAACTCATTGGCGCCAAGCGTGAGGGAATGCTAGACGTTTGGTAATTTCTCCTCCGACCAGAATAAAAGATCCCATTGAAGCGGCTAATCCCATGCATATTGTCTGTATATCTGGTCGCACAAATTGCATAGTATCATAAATAGCTACTCCGGGTATTACCCATCCGCCAGGAGAATTTATAAACAAATATAGATCTTTGGTATCATCCTCTATACTGAGATATACCATAAGACCAATAAGTTGATTCGAGATCTCGCTATCAACCCCTTGGCCTAAAAAAAGTAATCGTTCTCGATAAAGTCGGTTGATTGGGATAAAGTTGTATCCCTTAGAAACCGTACATGCACCTTTTGATGCATACGGTTCAACAAAAATAACGAAAAAAAAAAAAGAATCAATGTGTAGATGTAGATTCTAGCGCTTTCTTTTATTTTTTTTTTTTTTTTTTTCATACCAGGCTTTTAACTTATAAAAAGGGGCTTTTCTTTCATTTTTCAAAAAAGATGGGTTTTGGCCTGTTTTGTTTATCTATAAAAAAAAATTACTAAATTTATCTAACTAACTTTTCATTGATGTATTGTTTCATCGAGATACAATCTCAATCGCGATGTAATTTTCTTGTTCCTGAATGGGCTTCTTCAATTTTTTTAGGTTTATGCTCTACTCCGAGTAAAGATCCGCCCGATTTGGATTTGCACATATATGACAAATGCCCCAATACCACGTCCTTTTGCTACGACTTCCTTTTTACAATTTATTTCATGTCTTACAACAGATATTCAATGCATTCATCATATTACTCGATTGATTAACAGTTTGAGATCACTTCTATTATAAATATATAAAGTATAAAGAAATAGAATATGATAGAAATAGTAATCATAAATAGATTTTTTACCGGTTTTTTTCTAAACGGAGCCTGGATACTTCATTTTATTGGCCTAACCAAGATAACCATAAATTATTCTAATTGATAATATTAATCTGTATACCCTCCCGAAAAAATGGATCTAATTGAACTTCACGCTCCAAATTTTTGATAATTCAATCAATCTTTCTTGGGCGAAGGGGAGGATATCTCGATCGGGGAAGAGAATGGGGAAATACCATATGACCCAATATATCTGACAAGTCGCACTATACGTCAATCCACAATGCATCTTCCTCTCCAGGACTTCGAAAAGGTACTCTTGGAACACCAATAGGCATTAAATAAAAGAAAAATTAAGTACTATATCTCACTTTGATGTGAAAGCGTAACAATGGATTTAGTGTCCTACTAATATTGGCCTTTATCATATTTTATCCATAGATTGACTAAGTTTATAAAAAAAGATAAAGAAGACAAAATGAATAAAGGAAAATTATTACAAATAAGTCCTTTGAATGATGAACAAATATATATATGCATTCACTCATATAAAATGGTATCAACTCCCCTACCATTGCGTATTGGTACTTATCGGGTGTAGAATAGATCTGCTTCTTTTTGTTCCTACGAACAAAATAGTTTCATTATTACTAAAAGTAATTGAAAAGAATCAAACAAATCAAAGAAATATTAATTCTTTCCCCAAGATAATCCACTAAAAAGAGGGTCCACAGCATAGTTTTTTCCAATGCAATAAAGTTACATTGTGTCTATTTTTCATTGATAAAGGGGTATTTCCATGGGTTTGCCTTGGTATCGTGTTCATACCGTCGTATTGAATGATCCCGGTCGTTTGATTTCTGTCCATATAATGCATACAGCTCTGGTTGCTGGCTGGGCCGGTTCGATGGCTCTATACGAATTAGCAGTTTTTGATCCTTCTGATCCTGTTCTTGATCCAATGTGGAGACAGGGTATGTTCGTTATACCCTTCATGACTCGTTTAGGAATAACCAATTCATGGGGCGGTTGGAGTATCACAGGGGGTACTGTAACGAATCCGGGTATTTGGAGTTACGAAGGTGTGGCCGGGGCACATATTGTGTTTTCGGGCTTGTGCTTTTTGGCAGCTATCTGGCATTGGGTGTATTGGGATCTAGAAATATTTACTGATGAACGTACAGGAAAACCCTCTTTGGATTTGCCTAAGATCTTTGGAATTCATTTATTTCTATCAGGGGTGGCTTGCTTTGGTTTTGGTGCATTTCATGTAACAGGATTGTATGGTCCTGGAATATGGGTGTCCGATCCTTATGGACTAACTGGAAGGGTACAATCCGTAAATCCAGCGTGGGGTGTGGAGGGTTTTGATCCTTTTGTTCCGGGAGGAATAGCCTCTCATCATATTGCAGCAGGGACCTTGGGCATATTGGCGGGTCTATTCCATCTTAGTGTACGTCCACCTCAACGCCTATACAAAGGATTACGTATGGGAAATATTGAAACCGTCCTTTCCAGTAGTATTGCTGCTGTCTTTTTTGCCGCTTTTGTAGTTGCTGGAACTATGTGGTATGGTTCAGCAACTACCCCGATTGAATTATTTGGTCCCACTCGTTATCAATGGGATCAAGGATACTTCCAACAAGAAATATATCGAAGAATTGGTGCTGGGTTGGCTGAAAATCAAAGTTTATCTGAAGCTTGGTCTAAAATTCCCGAAAAACTAGCTTTTTATGATTACATCGGCAATAATCCGGCAAAGGGGGGGTTATTCAGAGCGGGCTCAATGGACAACGGGGATGGAATAGCTGTTGGGTGGTTAGGACATCCTATCTTTAGAGATAAAGAGGGGCGCGAACTTTTTGTACGTCGTATGCCTACTTTTTTTGAAACATTTCCGGTTGTTTTGGTAGACGGAGACGGAATTGTTAGAGCCGATGTTCCTTTTAGAAGGGCGGAATCTAAATATAGTGTCGAACAAGTAGGTGTAACTGTCGAGTTCTATGGCGGCGAACTCAACGGAGTCAGTTATAGCGATCCCGCTACTGTGAAAAAATATGCTAGACGTGCTCAATTGGGTGAGATTTTTGAATTAGATCGTGCTACTTTGAAATCCGATGGTGTTTTTCGTAGCAGTCCACGGGGTTGGTTTACTTTTGGACATGCTTCGTTTGCTTTGCTCTTCTTCTTCGGACACATTTGGCATGGTGCTAGAACCTTGTTTCGAGATGTTTTTGCTGGTATTGATCCAGATTTAGATGCTCAAGTGGAATTTGGAGCATTCCAAAAACTTGGAGATCCAACTACAAGAAGACAAGTAGTCTGATACAATATGCTTTGTTACTTGTTACTTTTCATTTTTATTTTCTTTTTGTGATTTTTAGATGGGGTACCAGATAAATCTTGATTTGAATCACTGCCTTTTCTTTGACTCTTGTTCTTTATTTATCCGGGAGGCGATCCCAAATAAACAGGTATGGAAGCTATAATTGTAAACCACGATCGAATCTATGGAAGCATTGGTTTATACATTCCTTTTAGTCTCAACTCTAGGAATAATTTTTTTCGCTATCTTTTTTCGAGACCCGCCTAAAGTTCCAACTAAAAAGGTGAAATGATTTGTCATTATCTCAATTGAAGTACGGATCCTCCCAATATTGGGAGGATCCGTACTTCAACTAGTCCCCGTGTTCCTCGAATGGATCTCTTAGTTGTTGAGAGGGTTGCCCAAAAGCAGTATATAAGGCGTACCCAGTAAAACTTACAAGTAAACCAGATAAAAAGATGGCAACTAGGGTTGCTGTTTCCATGATTATATAGTTTTAAGACATTATAAAGTTTTAAGACCACAATGGATCTATGATAAGATCATTTATTTACAACGGAATGGTATACAAAGTCAACAGATCTTACTGAATATAAAATATTATGGCTACACAAACCGTTGAAGGTAGTTCTAGATCTGGCCGCCCAAAACGAACTAATGCGGGGAGTTTATTGAAACCATTGAATTCAGAATATGGTAAAGTAGCTCCTGGGTGGGGAACTACTCCTTTGATGGGTCTCGCAATGGCTCTATTCGCGATATTCCTATCTATTATTTTGGAGATTTATAATTCTTCCATTTTACTGGATGGAATTTCAATGAATTAGATTCCCAAGAACCATTAACTGGCTTTTTCAATACAAAGTGAAGCGTTTAGGTTTCTGATTTTTATCCCATTCTATTTTGGTAGTTTGACCGTGGAATTTCTTTGTTTCTGTATTTCCGGAATATGAGTGTGTGACTTGGTATAAATGATCCTATGGATAGTACAGAGAATGGGTCTGTCATCTTGATAGAGATGGTTTTACTTCGTCGGATATTCATTCTAGTATCTGGAGCACGGAATATATGAAATAGATTACTATTAGAACTATGATTCATACTTAATAGTCAGACCTCGTGTCCGGACTTCAAAAAATTTTTTCAAAGAGTTAGAAGTTATAAATAGAAATATTTTTATTCTTTCAAACTTTCGTTTATGCTTATTTTGATCAAAGGACAAAACAAAGGTTTCTTTGGTTTGGATTTTTAGTCATTATATCTATTCATTGAATAAGTGATGATCCAATGGTTCTTACTCAGGGAATTTTGGGACTTAGACTTAGTTTGAAAGGGTTTTATTGAATCATCGTGGTTTTAGTATGAATCTGAGGTTTTAATCAATTCATAGGGTCTTAACAAGAGAATTCCTATCAATAATAAAGAAAACAGCAGTAAAGCCGCATTACACATAAATAACACCAAAGAAAATAGGTAAATAGAAGATTCAAGAGGCCTATAACGATCAATATATAGACGAATGAGCCGACTTGATTTTTTGGCATTATAACCACAAAGAAGAGCTTTCGGATTTTTATTCTTTAGTATCTTCAAAAAAAAATTGAATCATAAATCATAGAATTAATAAATTTCAAACTTTATATTACACACATCCGTTAGAACTAGTATTTGGGTGTTTCTGTTTGAGCCGTACGAGATGAAATTTTCATATACGGTTCTCCGGGGGGGTCCCCTTGATTTACCTATCTCAATAAAATCTATGATTGGTTCGAAGAACGTCTTGAGATTCAGGCAATTGCCGATGATATAACTAGTAAATATGTTCCTCCTCACGTCAACATATTTTATTGTCTAGGGGGAATTACGCTTACTTGTTTTTTAGTACAAGTAGCTACCGGGTTTGCTATGACTTTTTATTATCGTCCGACCGTTACGGAGGCCTTTGCTTCTGTTCAATATATAATGACTGAAGCTAATTTTGGTTGGTTAATCCGATCAGTTCATCGATGGTCGGCAAGTATGATGGTCCTAATGATGATCCTGCACGTATTTCGCGTGTATCTCACCGGCGGCTTTAAAAAACCTCGTGAATTGACTTGGGTTACAGGTGTGGTTTTGGGTGTATTGACCGCATCTTTTGGTGTAACTGGTTATTCCTTACCTCGGGACCAAATTGGTTATTGGGCAGTCAAAATTGTAACAGGCGTACCAGACGCTATTCCTGTAATAGGCTCGCCTCTGGTAGAGTTATTACGCGGAAGTGCTAGTGTAGGACAATCCACTTTGACTCGTTTTTATAGTTTACACACTTTTGTATTACCTCTTCTTACCGCCGTATTTATGTTAATGCACTTCCCAATGATACGTAAGCAAGGTATTTCTGGTCCTTTATAAAGAATATATACCATCTTGGAATCAATCATCTATCACTTGGGGTAGGAACACTAGTATTTCATTGCTACAAATATGGATTATTGAAAAAAAAAATAAGACATGTATTGGGATATTTCTCTTCAACTCTACAAAAATGTATTA